ATGTCGATAATTCTAGTAAACTAAAGTCATCATTTAATAGCTATCCTATTTTGCTTCAATTTCTTTTTTCTTTGTAAAAAAGAAATTGAAATATTTAGTTACGATTCGAAATATACTTTTCTATCTCCATCCATGGATCCCTTACTCATACTCAGTCAATTGGAAGTATTGATCCAATTCAATAATTATGTTTCGCAATTTAATAATCCAATTTAAAAAAATTTAAGTGAACTTTGGATACAAATCACGAGAATTTATATTTCTCCTCGAATTTGTCATTGAGAGGTAAAGAATTAAATCCTTTTAAGAAATAAAGTTTTTTATCGGAATATGAATCAAACCGAAAGATCCCTTAACTTTTTAAGGGAGTTACTCGAACGAATCACACTTTTACCACTAAACTATACCCGCCACAATGCTATTATTATAATTATATAATAATATTATATAAAAAAAGGCCTTTTGTCGAAGAGGGAAAATTTGGGGTAATCAAGACAGGATCGTAAAATAATTATGAAAATGGGAGGGTTGACGTTTTTGAGGGGATTCCAAAAAAAAATTCATAAAAAAAGAGGTCTAATTTAAATAACTAAATAAAAAGTTATATACTTTTCTTTTGCTAGAGGCGTTTTGATAGAGACAATTCGCCAAAACCGCTGAAATCATAACAAAAAAAGCGCATTGTGTAAAAATCCATAGGTTCTTTTTTTTATTCCAGTCTTTTATTCCAGTAAGAGTAAGGTCGTCACAAAATAAGGAAGAAAGAATAATAAGAAATGCCGTATTGATATTGATGTTATATTCTATAATAAGAAAAAAGAATGGAAATAGTCCTTCGTCTTTTTGTTGTTGCTTTAATAGCAAACCTTTTTTTTTTTTCAAATATTCAAATAAGAGAAACTTAGCTAGGATTCGTTGGAACAAAAAAAGGCCCGGCTAGGTTCTTACCAGGCCAGGCCGAGCGAATAAAAGAAAAAGGGTCCTTTCATTTCAAATTTCAAAGGGGTCGTCTTTATTTTTCCTTCTTTTTTTTTATAGTGAATCTTCCGAGCCCTTACTTCAAATAATAAACGTTGTAGATATAATATAGATAAGCTAAATAAAGAAAAAATTTTTCAATACTTATTTCAGGTGTAATGTAACATAGTAATTGTCTTTTTCAATTGGGAGAGATGGCTGAGTGGACTAAAGCGGCGGATTGCTAATCCGTTGTACGAGTTATTCGTACCGAGGGTTCGAATCCCTCTCTTTCCGTTTTTGTTGATGACTTTATATTTCATTTCTCTTTAAAATTGCGACAATCGTGTTTTTGTTTTCTAGTTAAATTAAACAATTAAACAAGTGGAATAGATAAAAAAATCCTAAGAAAATTGAAAAATCAAGCAAGGAAAACGAAAACACCTTTTTATTCTTCACGTCCAGGATTACGCCCTGGATCATTAGATAGGAATCCAAAGATAAATAGAGAAACAAAGAATATAACTACTGTGTAAACGAAAAGTTTGAGAGTAAGCATTACACAATCTCCAAGATATTTTTTTGGAAAAAATGAGAAAAGAGAATAGATCCTCCGTTTTTTAAATATTTTGACACCAACAAATTAAGTGCTTTATCAAAACATAAAAGAATTTCACAGAAAATAAAATTCAGTTGTCATAAGAGTCTTTCAGTACTAAAAAATTCTTTCATACCTCCGATTCGATTGGGGACCCTAACTTAACCCTTATTAGGGTCTTTAAAAAGGGCAGAGCAGAATGGGGAATACAGGGTGAGCCGGATTTGGATTTATCGCAGCTATCCAATCAAGAATTAAAATGTTTGAATTGAAGGTTCATAGTGTAAGACTTATTTGATCCTATTAGTTTTTATAATTTTTCTCGAAGAAATCATGAATTTTCTAGGATAATAAATAGAATATAGAATTTAATATTAAGGTAAGGATATCATCGAAAACTTACAGCAGCTTGCCAAACAAAGGCTAAGAGAAAAAAGAACAAAGGTATGACTGGCATAAGATCTACGATTGGATTCAAAAAAGCATAGGCCTCGGGCAATTTGGCGAAGAAAAGACTACTCGAAGAAACGGCAGAAGTAAGACAGATACAGATCAAACTAAAGATATTAAGCATAACAGACATTTTGTTCTTGTAGATAATTGCATTTTTATTGAGTTATTGATATAAGGAAAAATGAATTAAAGTAAGGTAGACAAAAATCCTTCTTTTTCTTTGAACCGACCCAATCAAAAATTCTCCAATTCTCAAACAAAGGAGAATAGAAGAAATCATACTTTCATAGAATATCTTAATTGAATTCTATGTAATGATCAATGAATTCAGTTGAATTCTATATCTACAGGCGTAAAAATACTAGCAAGAATCTACTCTATTCTATAAAGATTTTTTATAGATATTCGCCCTGGAGTTGACCAAGACCCAATAATTATATTATTCTTTCTGAGTATAGAATGGAAATCTAAATGGGGCGTGGCCAAGTGGTAAGGCAACGGGTTTTGGTCCCGGTATTCGGAGGTTCGAATCCTTTCGTCCCAGGCATATACACTGGAAAGGTTTCTTTTGAGAATAATGTTCTGTTTAAATGATTAATGCCTAATTTTGGATAGAATTCTTGGATAGAATCTTCTTTTTTTTCCCAAACCGAACTAACGGAATTGAGTGCAAATGACATGCAGATATAATTCAATATTTTTCATCATATGTTCATTCCCTTCATATTGAAGGTGTTTATCTTAGCTACTTAATTTGAAGAAAAACCTTACGTCTCATCTATTTTTGAATTTTCAACAATACATTTTATTTTGAATTAGAATAAGAAAGAACCTTTCTTTCCTATCTCTTATTCTCTAGCCATTAAACTTAAATGGGGTAGCCAAATTATTCGGATTCTAAACAAGAGGGAAGTTATTACATTCAATTAATGGGTTAGGGGTAAACAAAAAAAAAATACATAAAAAATGATGAAATGCTTAGCTTAACATTATATGTATTGTTATTTTCTGATTTCGTTCTATTTCAGTGACAATAGTCTTTCGTTTTTTTTGAAAAAATCCCTTATAAATTCAAATAGTTCCTTTTTTTATGGAATATTCATAATAAAGACTGTCGTTCTGTCTATCTGATAGGTCCGAAAAAGCCCAATTCGTTCATCTTTTTAATAAAATTCGAATCGAAAGAACAAGTACTTAAATCTTCTCTTATATGAGTCTTTTTTATCCATCTCATATAAAAACGGGGTTTTTGTTCAATCCATTTATCTGCTTTAAATCGTTGATGGTTCAATTCGAAAAGAAACAGATATTGATCTTTTTTTGATGATCAAAATCGAAGTCTTTACTGTAAAACTTTATTCATAATGATGTTGAAATAGGAAACTTTTTAGATTAGAAAAATTTTTAATGATTGCTTATTCTGAGTTGAATCTTTGGCATTCAAAGAAGTGAGAGATGGGTCATATTGAGTAACTAAAAATAGTAAAAAATTTCATTTATTCGTATTATTTCTATATTTCTTTTCGTTTTTTTTATAAAAGGTGTTGCATTCCTACAATAACATACAATAAGAGTTGGGATCTTGCTAAGATTACTTTAGAAAATTTTTTGCCATCTTTTTTTTGTATAGAAGAAACAAAGTATAGATTACTATGTTTATGTATAGACGGAACCAATGACTATTCATGATTCCATAAGTGAATCAATCCCATACGGGTTCCAAATAAGAGGGATGTTATGGTAAAACTTCGTTTGAAACGATGTGGTAGAAAGCAACGTGCGACTTGAAGGACACGATCCGGCGTGGATTTTTATTCTTACATCCGCCATCTTTTCTAAGAATGAAGGTGCTCTTGGCCCGACATCAGGTCTGTTTCACGAGAATCCCGCTTTTTGGTGGGTTTTAATGAATATAGTACATGGTGGAGCTCGGGTAGAAATTAAAGTATTGATTTCTCTTTTAGGGGGCAAGAATCTAGGGTTAATACCAATCAATAAATTGGAACAACTTCGTAAGTATATCATCAATATAGAAATTGAAAGGATCTGATTCGGTCAAGTTTTCAATTAAAAAGTCAAATTTGTTGGAATTGAGAAAACTCTTTCGATGCAAAGTGGATCGTGTGGGAATCGACCGTTTGTATGATTCTTTGAGATTTTGATATAAAGAAATCACAAAAGGGGTATGTTGCTGCCATTTTGGAAAGATTAAGAAGCACCGAAGTAATGTCTAAACCCACTGATTTAAAACAAAGAAAAGAGGATCCCAGAACAAGGAAACGCTGTTTTTAAATTGTCTCAATAACTAGATTCTAATAAAGAATCAAAAAAGGATTCTATTTTAAATGAGATAAAAAAAGGGGGGTTAAAGACCATTCAAAAAAAAAAAAATTGCCTAAAGATTTTTATCTTTTAAGCTATTTGAGAATTATCCAACTTGAGTTTTGGGTACAAATGATTTTGTATTTTTTCAGTAAGGACAAATAAAAAAAAGAGTTCAATCCGAGGCTAATTGATTTTTTCAACTCGTTTGCCATTCATTAGAATTCAATACGTAGACAAAACTGAAAATCATTTTTTCTCGAGCCGTACGAGGAGAAAACTTCCTATACGTTTCTAGGGGGGGTCTTGTTCATTTACTTAGATCTATCCCAATGAGCCGTCTATCGAATCGTTGCAATTGATGTTCGATCTCGAAGAGAAGGAAGAGATCTTCGGAACGTGGGTTTTTATGATCCAATAAAGAATCAAAGTTATTTAAACGTTCCTGCTATTCTATATTTCCTTGAAAAGGGCGCTCAGCCTACAGGAACTGTTCGGGATATTTTAAAAAGGGCGGAGGTTTTTAAGGAGCTTGGTCCTAATCAAACTAAATTCGATTTTCAATTAAGGAAATAAAGAAAAGGGGCAGTAATTCTTATAAAAGAACCTTTTTCTATTCTTTATATATTCTTTTACTTTTCTTTATTCATCCCTTTTTTTTTTATTTTGG